AATTTCCTGAATGGTCTGAGGATTTAAAGGATTGGAATAGAGAAATGCATATTAAATGTACCTATAATGGCGTTCAATTATCAGAAAAAGAATTTCCAAAAAACTGGTTAACAGACGGTATTCAGATCAAGATCCTATTTCCTTTTAGTCTTAAACCTTGGCACAGATCTAAACTACAAGCCCCTTATAATGATCCAATGAAAAAGAAGGATCAAAAAAATGATTTTTGCTTTTTAACAGTTTTTGGAATGGAAACTGAACTACCTTTTGGTTCTCCCAGAAAAAAACTTTCATTTTTTGAACCCATTTTTAAAGAACTAAAAAAAAAATTAAAAAAATTGAAAAAGAAATGTTTTATAATTCTAAGAATTTTAAAAGAACAAAAAAAGTTGTTTCTAAATGTCTCAAAAGAAACAAAAAAATGGATCATTAAAAGCATTCTGTTTATAAAAGAAATAATAAAAGAACTCTCAAAAATAAACCCAATTATATTATTTGGATTTGGATTGAGAGAAATAGAAGTATATGAATTGAGTGAAACGAAAAAAGATTCGATAATTGGTAATGGGATGATTCATGAATCGTCGATTCAAATTATATCTCAGGGTTGGACAAATTATTCATTAACAGAAAAAAAAATGCAAGATCTAACTGATAGAACAAATACAATAATAAATCAAATAGAAAAAATTACAAAAGAAAATAAAAAAGGAACTCCAGATATAAATTTTAGTTCTAACAAAATAAGTTATGATAATAAAGTATCAGAATCACAAAAAAATATTTGGCAGATATTAAAAAGACAAAATGTTAGATTAATCCGTAAGTCACATTATTTTATAAAATATTTCATTGAAAGGATATACATAGATATCTTTCTATGTATCATTAATATTCCTAGCATCAATACACAACTTTTTCTTGAATCAACAAAAAAAATTATTAATAAATACATTAACGATAATGAAGCAAATCACGAAAGAATTGATAAAACAAATCAAAGTGTAATTCCCTTTATTTCGACTATAAAAAAGTCACTTACTAATATTAGTAACAAGAATTCAAAGACTTTTTGCGACTTATCTTACTTTTCACAAGCATATGTATTTTATAAATTATCACAAACTCAACTTATTAACTTATATAAGTTAAAATCTGTATTTCAATATAACGGAATGTCCCTTTTTCTTAAGAATGAAATAAAGGATTTTTTTGTTGTAACACAAGAACTATTTCATTCCGAATTAAGACATAAGAATCTTCGCAATTATGGAATGAATCAATGGACAAATTGGTTAAGGAGTCAGTATCAATGTGATGTATCTCATATTAAATGGTCTAGATTAGTACCACAAAAATGGCGAAATATATTCAATCAACACTGTATGGCTCAAAATAAAGATTTATGTGATTTATATGAAAAGGATCGATTAATTAACTACGAAAAAAATTTCGAAACAGATTCATTACTGAATCAAAAAGATAATTTTAAAAAACAATATAGATATGATATTTTAGCATATAAATCTATTAATTATGAAGATAAGAAGGACTCTTATATTTATGGATCACCATTACAAGTAAAAAATAACCAAGATATTTTTTATAATTACAACACACATACACAAAAATCATTTAATATGCCGGAAGGTATTCCTATTATCCCTTATCTAGTAGAAGATGATATTAGAGATATGGAGATAAATCCGGATAGAAAATATTTTGATTGGAGAATTTTCCATTTTTGTCTTAAAAATAAGGTCGATATTGACGCCTGGATCGATATTGATACTGACACTAACAGTAATAAATATACTAAGACTAGGGTTAATAAGTATCAAATAATTGATAAAATCAATAAGAGGGGTCTTTTTTATCTCACGATTCAGCAAGATCAAGAAATCAACCTATCCAATCAAAAAACCCTTTTTGATTGGATGGGGATGAATGAAGAAATACTAAGTTGTCCCATATCAAATATGGAATTTTGGTTCTTCCCAGAATTGGGGATACTTTATAATACGTATAAAATTAAACCGTGGGTTATACCAATTAAATTACTAGTTTTAAATTCTAATATAAATGAAAATGATAGTAAAAACAAAAGCATCGCCGGAAATAAAAAAAGGGATCCTTTTATATCAATATCGGAGAATTCAAAAAAATCTTTTGAATTAGAAAACCGAAATCAAGGGGAAAAAGAATACGCGGTCCAAGCAGATTTTAAATCAGCTCTTTCAAACCAAGAAAAAGATGTTGAAGAAGATTATACGGGATCGTACATGAAAAAAAATAGAAATAAAAAGCAATACAAGATCAATACAAAAGCGGAGTTTGATTTCTTCCTAAAAAGGTATTTGCATTTTCAATTGAGATGGGATGATTCTTTAAATAAAAAAATAAGCAATAACATCAAAGTATATTGTCTCCTGCTTAGACTGATAAATCCAAGAGAAATTACTATATCCTCTATTCAAAGAGGCGAAATGAGTCCGGATATTCTGATGATTCAGAAAGATTTAACTCTTACAGAATTGATTAAAAGGGGAATTTTGATTATTGAACCAATTCGTCTATCTATAAAAAATGATGGAAAATTTATTATCTATCAAACCATCGGTATTTCATTAGTTCATAAAAGCAAACACCAAATTAATCAAAGATACCGAGAAAAAAAACATGCCGATAAGAATTCTGATGAAGCCATTACAAAACATCAAAAGATGACTGGAAATAGAGATAAAAATCATTATGATTTGTTTGTTCCTGAAAATATTTTATCACCTAGACGTCGTAGAGAATTGAGAATTCTAATTTGTTTCAATTCTGAGAATAGACATAGAAATGCAGCATTTTGTAATGGGAATAAGGTAAACAGTCAAGTTTTGGATAAAAGCAAAAACTATAAAAAAAAACTTATTAAATTTAAGTTATTTCTTTGGCCCAATTATCGATTAGAAGATTTGGCTTGTATGAATCGTTATTGGTTTAATACCAATAATGGCAGTCGTTTCAGTATGGTAAGGGTACATATGTATCCGCGATTTAAAATGCATTAATAGTACATTTTTGCTATATTTCCCATACTATATCTGATCTATGACGACAAAGAGATGCACACACGCATTGTCTTACATTCCATCGTTCCATTCTGATACACGATACTAATTCAATGACATATCAATTTGATCTAGAAATGAATCAACAAAATATTATTATTTTAGGTCTAAATTTTTATCTTTTGTGAGTGCAGAAAACAACCATCCTTTATGTATACCCTTTTCAAATCCAAATAAATAAAAATTTAATTTTATTAAAAAAAATTATAAATTAATAACAAAATTAATATTTTTGTATATACAAAATAAAAATGAGAGGCATTATTATTACTGATCAATAAAGATATCTATCAATAAAAATTTCTTAAAATAAAAAGAGGGGGGCGAGAAGATTTCATTTTATGGTAAAAAATCCATTCATCTCAGTTATTTCACAAGAAGAAAAAGACGAAAACAGAGGATCCACTGAATTTCAAATAGTTAGTTTCACCAATAGGATACGAAGACTTACTTCACATTTAGAATTACACAAAAAAGACTATTTATCTCAGAGAGGTTTACGTAAAATTCTGGGAAAACGCCAACGACTGCTGTCTTATTTGTCAAAGAAAAATAGAATATGTTATAAAGAATTAATTAATCGGTTGGATATTCGGGAGTCAAAAACCCGTTAATTTGAAGAGGCATTTTAAATTATTTGATTTATTAGATCTTGAATTTTAATGAACTTTTTTTCGTTTTCAGCAATTCATGAAAGAATGCATCGAGGAAAAACCGATGAATATACCAGCTACAAGAAAAGACCTCATGATAGTCAATATGGGCCCCCACCACCCATCAATGCATGGTGTTCTTAGACTCATCATTACTCTAGATGGTGAAGATGTTATTGATTGTGAACCAATATTGGGTTATTTACACCGAGGGATGGAAAAAATTGCGGAAAACCGAACAATTATACAATATTTGCCTTATGTAACACGTTGGGATTATTTAGCTACTATGTTCACAGAAGCAATAACTGTAAATGGACCGGAACAGTTGGGAAATATTCAAGTACCTAAAAGAGCTAGCTATATCAGAATAATTATGTTGGAGTTGAGTCGTATAGCTTCTCATCTGTTATGGCTTGGTCCTTTTATGGCGGATATTGGTGCACAAACTCCCTTTTTCTATATTTTCAGAGAAAGAGAATTAGTATATGATCTATTCGAAGCTGCCACCGGTATGAGAATGATGCATAATTATTTTCGTATCGGAGGAGTAGCGGCCGATCTACCTCATGGTTGGATAGATAAATGTTTGGATTTCTGCGATTATTTTTTAACAAGAGTTGCTGAATATCAAAAACTTATTACACGAAATCCTATTTTTTTAGAACGAGTCGAGGGAGTAGGCATTATTGGTAGAGAGGAAGTAATAAATTGGGGTTTATCGGGACCAATGCTGCGAGCTTCCGGAATACAATGGGATCTTCGTAAAGTTGATCATTATGAATGTTACGACGAATTTGATTGGGAGGTACAGTGGCAAAAAGAAGGAGATTCATTGGCTCGTTATCTAGTCCGAATTGGTGAAATGATAGAATCTATAAAAATTATTCAACAGGCTCTGGAAGGAATTCCAGGGGGACCCTATGAGAATTTAGAAATACGATACTTTGATAGAGAAAGGAATCCGGAATGGAATGATTTTGAATATAGATTTATTAGTAAAAAGCCTTCTCCTACATTTGAATTGCCGAAACAAGAACTTTATGTGAGAGTCGAAGCCCCAAAGGGAGAGCTGGGAATTTTTCTGATAGGGGATCAGAGTGGTTTTCCTTGGAGATGGAAAATCCGCCCCCCGGGTTTTATCAATTTGCAAATTCTTCCTCAGTTAGTTAAAAGAATGAAATTGGCTGATATTATGACGATACTAGGTAGTATAGATATCATTATGGGAGAAGTTGATCGTTGAAATGATAATTGATACACCAGAAGTACAAGATATTGATTCTTTTTCTAGATTAGAGTTTTTAAAAGAGGTTTATGGAATTATATGGGTGCTTATTCCTATTTTGACTCTTGTATTGGGAATCACAATAGGCGTACTGGTAATTGTATGGTTAGAAAGAGAAATATCCGCAGGGATACAACAACGTATTGGACCTGAATACGCCGGCCCTTTTGGAATTCTTCAAGCTCTAGCAGATGGGGCAAAACTAGTTTTCAAAGAAAATCTTCTTCCATCTAGGGGGGATACCCGTTTATTCAGTATCGGGCCATCCATAGCAGTCATATCAATTTTAGTAAGCTATTCAGTAGCTCCTTTTGGCTATCACCTTGTTTTAGCGGATCTCAATATCGGTGTTTTTTTATGGATTGCCATTTCTAGTATTGCTCCAATTGGACTTCTTATGTCAGGATACGGGTCAAATAATAAATATTCCTTTTTAGGTGGTCTACGAGCTGCTGCTCAATCGATTAGTTATGAAATACCATTAACTTTATGTGTGTTATCAATATCTCTACGTGCGATTCGTTGATACATAGACATAAACTTTTCTTTATTCCTTCCTTTCAAATCAAAGAAAGGGTTGGAATGAATTAAGTAGATATCTTCATTTTTTTTATTCATTATTCGGGTTGATGAACTAAATCAAATAGTTATATGAGTGAAAGAAAACAGCTTATATATAAATTCGCAGTAAAAAGATTGAGTCTCATTTTCTATGTATAAGAGTTAGAGAGTTAAGCGGAAATAAACATAAACAGAAGCGACCGTTTCCCCCAAGATTGGTTGATTAGTCATCCTGACTTGAAGCGGGCTCAAAAGATCAACCGTATTGAGTTTTCACTATCATTTGTATGTATTACCACAGGGGGGGGGTTGAACAAAAACGAGTGGGTGGTTAGAAACACCAAGATATGTAAAGGATTAGTAATAGAGATTTTGTAAATTCTCCAAAAGGACATTTTTACATAATATACAAACAAAGAATACTCATTGGGGCTTTAAGTTGGTAGAAATGATCAGGCAATACTCCCCACGACACGATTCCAATCCAGAGTATGCTCCTATCCACCGATTAAATAAATAACTATTGGGAACGAAATAATCCTTTACTTTATTTTGTAAGCCCCCTTTTTCTCAGAAATAGAAAGAAGAATAGGAACGAAAAAAAGAGAAAGAAATCCAATTCCAAAAAAAAAAAAAAAAAAAAAGATACCTTTTTTATTTCCCAGATACATATTAATAGATATAGAATTTGTGTCATAATTCATGAATTAATTATAGAATTTTTTTCGTACGTGAAATAAACGGGTTATTGATATTTCTACAAGAAGTATTTTATTGAAGAATTAAGTTATTACTCAACAAAGAAGAATTTTAATTCTTATTGAAATTATTAAAGTTAAAGAAAGGGTGAGATCGATTCAGAAGTACTTTTTTATTTATTATTAAATAATTATAACAGACAGAATTCAATTGGTCTAATTTAGGACCGTCCAATAGATTTTGACTTTATACATCCTACAAACGTACCAAGATAAAATAATACTGACGCGATCCTTAGATTTATTTCTGGCCTTTAAGGAGCCGTATGAGGTGAAAATCTCATGTACGGTTCTGTAATAGCGATGATAACAGTAATGGTATCACCGACTATAATTATCTAACAGTTCAAGTACAATTGATATAGTTGAGGCGCAATCAAAATACGGTTTTTGGGGATGGAATTTGTGGCGTCAGCCTATAGGGTTTATCATTTTTATCATTTCTTCCCTAGCAGAATGTGAGAGATTACCTTTTGATTTACCCGAAGCAGAAGAAGAATTAGTAGCAGGTTATCAAACCGAATACTCGGGTATAAAATTTGGTTTATTTTATGTTGCTTCCTATCTAAACCTATTAGTTTCTTCATTATTTGTAACAGTTCTTTACTTGGGAGGTTGGAATATCTCTATTCCGGACATATATGTTTCTGAGCTTTTTGAAATAAATAAAACATGTGGAGTTTTTGGAGCGACAATTGGTATCTTTATTACATTAGCTAAAACTTATTTGTTCTTGTTCATTCCTATCACAACAAGATGGACTTTACCGAGGCTAAGAATGGACCAACTATTGAATCTTGGATGGAAATTTCTTTTACCTATTTCTCTCGGTAATCTATTATTAACAACTTCTTCCCAACTCTTTTCGCTGTAAGGTAAATTTACAACTTGTCTCAAACAAGAGAAATAAACAAACATAAAATTATTCATAATATATATTAATGATATGTTCTCTATGGTAACTGGGTTCATGAATTATGGTCAACAAACAGTACGAGCTGCAAGGTACATTGGTCAAAGTTTCATGATTACTTTATCTCACGCAAATCGTTTACCTGTAACTATTCAATATCCTTATGAAAAATTAATCACCGCGGAGCGTTTCCGCGGTCGAATCCATTTTGAATTTGATAAATGTATTGCTTGTGAAGTATGTGTTCGTGTATGTCCTATAGATCTACCCGTTGTTGATTGGAAATTGGAAACTGATATTCGCAAGAAACGGTTGCTTAATTACAGTATTGATTTCGGAGTCTGTATATTTTGTGGTAATTGCGTTGAGTATTGTCCAACAAATTGTTTATCAATGACTGAAGAATATGAACTTTCTACTTATGATCGTCACGAATTGAATTATAATCAAATTGCTTTGGGTCGTTTACCAATGTCAGTAATTGACGATTATACAATTCGAACAATTTTTAATTCGCCTCAAAAAAAAAATAAGTAAATCTCTTGATTAAAGAATAATTTATAATTACTTTACTAAGACTATTACTTTACTAATAAATAATACTAAGGTTCATTTTTTTTTTTTTGATCTAATCTAAAGGAATCGGGTTTCTTTCGTTTTGTTTGGTCAATAACTAAAAATCCCAACTATTGATTAGTTGGTTAAGAATCACGTCTTAATTTGGATTGAAAATCCATTAATTAATCCATTAATTAATATATCTGTAATTATTTTTACATATATAGTTTCAAATGAGAACTACTCTTTCAGATAACGAATTAAATTAGTCCAATAATTGTACTTACATTTATTCATATCCCTTAGGATTTAATTAGGAATTGCTCAAAAAGTATAATTTTTTTCTGTTCGGATTTCAATAAGGTCATGAAAAACATTTCGATTTATTTATCTCTTATTTTACATATAATGGATTTGCCCGGACCAATACATGATTTTCTTTTAGTCTTTCTGGGATCGGTTCTTATACTAGGAGGTATGGGAGTGGTATTATTTACCAACCCCATTTATTCTGCCTTTTCATTGGGACTGGTTCTTGTTTGTATATCCTTATTCTATATTCTATTAAACTCCTATTTTGTAGCTGCTGCACAACTTCTTATTTACGTGGGAGCTATAAATGTTTTAATCGTATTTGCTGTGATGTTTATGAATGGTTCAGAATATTACAAAGATTTGAATCTTTGGACCGTTGGGGATGGGGTTACTTTGCCAGTTTGTACAAGTATTTTTGTTTTACTCATGATTACTATTACAGATACGTCATGGTACGGGATTATTTGGACTACAAGATCAAACCAGATTATAGAACAAGATTTGATAAGTAATAGTCAACAAATTGGAATTCATTTATCAACGGATTTTTTTCTTCCGTTTGAATTCGTTTCGATAATTCTTTTAGCCGCTTTGATAGGTGCAATTGCCGTGGCGCGACAGTAATAAATCTATAGAATTGGCAACAGCAATCCAAATAAAACTGTGTTCTGTTTTATTACATTTATTTCCCTTCAATTAAAGGTTCTTTATGTCTAAAATATAAATTATTTTATTCAATCTATTCTATTACCAATAGAATATATTCCTTTGTTCCGTACTTTTTTTTATTCTAGTCAATTGAATCTGTTTAATTGTTGTTCAGTTCATATTGAAATGAATCGAAATTGATAAGGAGTTGGTCAATGATGCTCGAGCATGTACTTGTTTTGAGTGCCTACTTATTTTCTATCGGTATCTATGGATTGATCACGAGTCGAAATATGGTTAGAGCCCTTATGTGTCTTGAACTTATATTGAATGCGGTTAATATAAATTTCGTAACATTTTCTGATTTTTTTGATAGTCGCCAATTAAAAGGAAATATTTTCTCAATTTTTGTTATAGCTATTGCAGCCGCTGAAGCAGCTATTGGTCCGGCTATTGTTTCGTCAATTTATCGTAACAGAAAATCAACTCGTATCAATCAATCAAATTTGTTGAATAAGTAGTATTAATAATCATATAAATTCTAATATTCATAAATTATAATTACCATGACCATACATTACGTATAATACATGTTTTCGAAAATGTAAAAAATCAATGTAAGAAATCAAAGTATCTTGGTTCTATCACACGGGTCGATCCAGAATTAGATTGATTATAAAAATTCTGATAAATTATTGATTCATCTGGTGTCTAAATATATGATTCATTTACAAGTTTACTAGATCGAAAATTTCTGACATTTAAAAATTTATAGATCCAATGTCACATTCAGTAAAGATTTATGATACGTGTATAGGGTGCACTCAATGTGTGCGAGCCTGCCCAACAGATGTATTAGAAATGATACCTTGGGACGGATGTAAGGCTAAGCAAATTGCTTCCGCTCCAAGAACAGAGGACTGTGTCGGTTGTAAGAGATGTGAATCCGCCTGTCCAACGGATTTCTTGAGTGTTCGAGTTTATTTATGGCATGAAACAACTCGAAGTATGGGTCTAGCTTATTAATACGTTCCAGAAAACCCTACTTTAAATACATTTTTTTTATCTTTACCGACAAAAAACCGCGCTCAAAAAATATTTATTTTGAGCACGGGTTTTTCTGGTCCAAGTTTATCTTGTTTTTACCATGAATTATTTTCCTTGGTTAACACTAGTTGTAGTTTTGC